TAATTTTAATTAAATTTCCAAACAAAAGGAATCCCGGTTTCCTTGTGATTTTTTGGTTCTATTTACAGATTTTAGTAAAATTTCTGAGACGAAAAATTTCAAAATTACAATAATTCTCCTCTTGTAAACATAATCTTTAAATTTCCAAACATCTTTGACGAAATCCCGGTTTCCTTGTGATTTTTTGGTTCTATTTACAGATTTTAGTAAAATTTCTGAGACGAAAAATTTCAAAATTTTAAAAAATTACAATAATTCTCCTCTTGTAAACATAATCTTTAAATTTCCAAACATCTTTGACGAAATCCCGGTTTCCTTGTGATTTTTTGGTTCTATTTACAGATTTTAGTAAAATTTCTGAGACGAAAATCCTCAAAAATTTAAAAAAATTACAATACTAATTTATTTATAATTAATATTTATCTATTATTATAAATAATTTATTTAATAATTACGAAATTTAATATTTAAATAATTAAACCAATTCCTCTAACTCAAGAATTTAGACAAATATTTTAATATTTAAATACGCCACCTCTTTAAATATTAATAAAAACAATAATTTATAGTCATAATAATTTAATAATTAATAAATTATTAATTTTTATAATAAAATTTTTATAGAATACCCCCTACCCCCTTTATTAAGATATTTATTGTTTAATTATTATTAATATGATTATTATTAAATTATTATATTATTAAATTATTAAATTTATTCTTTATTATTAATTTTTATTATTTATTAAATAAAGTCCTTTCGTACAAATATTTAAAATTTAATTAAAGATAAAAACCAATCTGGCTTACGCCGATTTTAACTCAAATCATGTAAGATATTAAAAGTCGAACAGACTTAATTTATAAAAATCTTCTTTTATAATTTTTCTTAATTCAACATCGAGGTCATAATCTTTTTTATTAATATGAACTTTCTAAAAAAATTATGCTGTTATCCCTAAGGTAACTTATTCTAATATTTTTTATAAAACACTCTTTTATATTAATATTTTTATCTATAAATATTTTTTTTAAAAAAAAATTTTAAAAATTTTTTAATATCCCCAATTTAATATTAATATAAATTAAATTAAATAAAAATTTTTTAATTTAATTTTTAATAATATTAAGTTCTATAGGGTCTTATCGTCTAATAATTATATTTAAGATTTTTTACTTAAAAATAAAATTTAATTTTTATTTAAATTAATAAAGCTAATATTTTATTAAATCTTTCATTCTAGTCTTTAATTAAAAGACAAATTATTATGCTACCTTAGTACAGTTAAAATACTGCAGCTATTTAAATTAAATTTAATTTAAATTTCATTGAGCAGATTAGACTTTTAATTAATTTTTTTAAAAGACATGTTTTTAATAAACAGGTAAATATTAAATTTTGCTTAATTCATAAATTTAATTTATAAAATAATTTATAATATAAAATTTTATATTTACTAATTTAATCATTATTATTAATTATTTAAAATTTTAAATTATATTTTAATAAAAAAAATTAAAAATTAAAAATTTAAATTATTATTTATTTAATTTATAAATTATTAAATATTTACAAAAAATTAAAATTTTAAATTATATTTTAAATATACTTTATATTAAATGTATTTTATAATATTAATTTTAAAGCTTATCCCTTAAAATTTTTAAAAAAATTATTTATTTATTTAATTTAATTAAATATTAGTATAAAAAATTATTTTATGAATTAAATTCATTTATTAAAAAATTAGATATTATTAATTATGAATAACATATAATTTCTAAAACTTAATTATTAATAATTATAATATATTAATTAATATTAAATTTTAACTCAATTAATTTCGAAAATTTTATTATATATAAATATTTTAAATTAACCCTGATACAAAAGGTAAAAAAAATTAATTTATCTGTATATTTAATAAATTATTATTTTATTTCTTTTACAATACTATAAATTATTATTAATTAAATTAGTTTATATTTATTACTAAAATTTAAAAATTTTATTATTATTTTATTTATTTAAATTAAGATAAAAATTAAAAATTATTAATTATTAATTTTATTTAATTAATAATTAAATTTTAAATTTAATTCTAAAAACACTTTCCAGTATTTTTACTTTGTTACGACTTATTTAATTTAATTTTTATAAAATTTTTAAATTTTAAAATTAATATAATTAAATTGACGGGCAATTTGTACATATTTTAATATTATTAATCAAATTAGTTAATTAACTAATTTTACAATTAAATTCTTTATAAATTTTATTGTTAAAATTATTTTTATTATAAATTTAATTTATTGTAACTCATTTAATTTCTTATAAACTAATTATATATTTATCTGAATTATAATTTAATTTAATATTAAAAAAATTATTTTTTAAAAATTTTTTTTTAAACGAATATACATAAATATAATATTATAAGTTTTTCTTATCGTGTATTATCAAATTAAATAATAAGTTCCCCTAAATAAATTAAAATACCGTCAAATTTATTTATTTAATTATTAAAATTTACTATATTAATATTTTATATTTTTTATTTTTTAATAATAGGGTATCTAATCCTAGTTTTTTTTAAAATTTTTTAAATTTTTATTATAAAAATAATTCTTAATGTTAATTATATTAAATTATTTATTTAATTTATATTTAACCAAATAATTTAAATTTATTAATAATAAAAAGGTATTTATTTAATTAATTAATATTAACTAAATTAATTTTTTATAAAAAGTTTAACCGCTATTGCTGGCACTTTTTTTATTTAAAATTATAAATTTTTACAAAATAAAAATTTCTTTAATATTTTTTAAATTTAATTATTAATAAAATATATTATTAATTTAATATATATTTAAATTAAAATTTATATATTATTTTAAATTTAAAAATTAATAATAAATATAAATTAAATTTTATTTAATGTAAATAAAAAATAAAAAAAAAATAAAATAAAAAATAAAAAGAGGTAGGGAGATAAAGTTTATATTTATATTAATAATAATTGAACAATAAATATTCTAATAAAGGGGGTAGGGGGTATTCTATAAAAATTTTATTATAAAAATTAATAATTTATTAATTATTAAATTATTATGACTATAAATTATTGTTTTTATTAATATTTAAAGAGGTGGCGTATTTAAATATTAAAATATTTGTCTAAATTCTTGAGTTAGAGGAATTGGTTTAATTATTTAAATATTAAATTTCGTAATTATTAAATAAATTATTTATAATAATAGATAAATATTAATTATAAATAAATTAGTATTGTAATTTTTTTAAATTTTTGAGGATTTTCGTCTCAGAAATTTTACTAAAATCTGTAAATAGAACCAAAAAATCACAAGGAAACCGGGATTTCGTCAAAGATGTTTGGAAATTTAAAGATTATGTTTACAAGAGGAGAATTATTGTAATTTTTTAAAATTTTGAAATTTTTCGTCTCAGAAATTTTACTAAAATCTGTAAATAGAACCAAAAAATCACAAGGAAACCGGGATTTCGTCAAAGATGTTTGGAAATTTAAAGATTATGTTTACAAGAGGAGAATTATTGTAATTTTGAAATTTTTCGTCTCAGAAATTTTACTAAAATCTGTAAATAGAACCAAAAAATCACAAGGAAACCGGGATTTCGTTTTAGAAATCTTACTAAAATTTATAAATAAAATTAAGTGTATATTTAAATTTTTTAAAAAATATTAAACTTAAATTTAGTATAATTTATAAAATATTAAAAATTTATTATAATTTAAAATTAAGTTAATAGAAAATTTAAATTTCTATATTATATTTTCAAAACATAAACTTATTCAAGTTCATTAACTTTAATAATATAATTATATTAATATTTTATTTCATTTTTTAAAAATAATTGGATTAATTAAATAATATCTAAAATATAGAATAGTTATAATTTGTCCAATTATTATAAAAGGAAATTCAATTGGTTTTATTCCAATTCAAGTTAACATAATTATAATATTAACAAATCCTCAAAATCTAATTTGATTTAAAGGATAATAAGCAGATCTTTGAAATTTATTTATATTATATAAAGGTAAAATTATAATAATTATTACAGAAAATAATAATGCAATTACTCCCCCTAGTTTATTAGGGATAGATCGTAAAATTGCATAGGCAAATAGGAAGTATCATTCTGGTTGAATATGAATTGGGGTAATTATTGGATTTGCTATATTAAAATTCTCAGGATCTCCTAATGTATAAGGATAAAATCTACATAAAATTAATAAAATAATAATTATTAGTATAAATCCTTGAATGTCTTTAATTGTAAAATAAATATGAAAGGGGATTTTATATAAGTTATTATTTGTCCCTAATGGGTTATTTGACCCTGTGATGTGTAATGTTGATAAATGAATTAAAATTATCATTAAAATAATAAAAGGCATAATAAAATGTAAAGAATAAAATCGATTTAAGGTTGCGTTATTTACTCTAAACCCCCCTCATAATCAAATAACAATATTGTTCCCAACTATAGGGATTGCAGATATTAAATTTGTAATAACTGTCGCTCCTCAAAATGATATTTGTCCTCATGGTAATACATACCCTAAAAAGGCAGTAGCCATGGTAAGAATAAAGATAAGTCTTCCTGTATATCAAGGTAAGTATAAAAAATAAGAATTAAAATAAATTCCCCGCCCAATATGAATAAACATGCAAAAAAAAAAAAATGAAGCCCCATTTATATGAATTAATCGTATTAATCACCCATAATTAATATCATGTATAATATGAATAATTCTATTAAATGCATTATTAATATGAGAGGTATAATGTATTGATAAAAATAATCCAGTAATGATTTGAATTGTTAAACAAATTCCAAGTAAAGATCCAAAATTCCATAAAATATTAATATTAATCGGAGTTGGGAGTATTAGAATTATTTTTTTTATTTTTTTAATTAAATTTATTGAATTAATATTTATTTTCATTATATTTTTAGATAAAACTAATTAATTAATTGACGCATAGATTTTGGATTAAGGTAATAAATAATTTTTACGATAATAATTAATGTATATAATAAATAAATTATTAAAAATAAAGTTAAATAATAAAATTTTATATAAATTAAATTAATATTAGTTTCATTTTTATAAAAATTTATTTTTATAATTGGTATTAATTCAAATAATTTTTGATTTAAAAATAAAATTATATTAAATAAATTATTTTTATAAATAATTAATCAAGTTATTAAACTAATTAAAAAAACATTATAAATTCTTTTAATCAATATATTATTATTTAAGATTATTTTATTATTTAAAGCAAATCTATTAAAATATATAAATAAAATTAAAAATCCTCCAATAATGATTAAAAATATTATTATTGAATAAATTCTTGATTTATTAAAAATATTTAAATTAATAGAAATTATAATAGAAAAAAATAATATAATTACTCCTAAAACAAGGGGGTGTAGCACTTTTATTGTAAAAGAACAAAATATAATAATTAAACAAAAAATTAAAATTATAATAAAAAAATAAGTTTTTAAAAAATTAAAAATTATTAATATTTTCATTATTATTGATATTATTCAATAAATAGTTTATAAAGAACATTAATTTTGGAGATTAAAAGTATATTCTTACTAGATTATTTTTTTGAAAGCTATAAAATTTTACTTTAATTTTAATTTACAAAATTAATGTTTTATATTAAACTATATAGCTATTGTTTAATTTATTAATTTTTATAATATTGATATATTTTATATCTCTTTTAATATTTAGAATAATATATCCTCACTTATTGATAACACTTATATCATTAGAAATTATAATATTAAGTTTAATGAGATATATATATATATATATACTAATATTAAACTTAGAATATTTTTTATTATATTTTATATTAATCGTAGTTTGTGAGGGGGTATTAGGGCTAAGATTATTAATCTTATTTATTCGATTTAAGGGAATAGATAATTTAAATTTAATTAGATTATCATTATGATAATTATTATCGTAATAATAATATTTAGATTATTAATAATTTTTTTAATTAATAATACTTTAATAAACATATACTATCAAAATTTATTTTTTTTAAAATTTTTAATTTTTATAATATATAATAATATTTTATTTTTTTCTTTAAAAATTACATATATAATTTTTATAGATTATTATTCTTTTTATTTAGTATTATTAACAATTTGAATTATAAGATTAATAATTATATCTTTAACTAAATTAAAATTTATAAGTATTTATATATTAAATTTTATTATTATAATAATTAGATTAATTTTAACATTTATATCTATTAATTATTTTATATTTTATTTTTTTTTTGAAGTAAGAATAATTCCTACATTAATTTTAATTATTGGATGGGGGGGACAATTCGAACGAATTGAAGCGGGGGTTTATATATTAATATATACTTTATTTGCTTCGTTACCTATAATAATTATTTTTTTTTCTATTTATTATAAAATTAATATATTAAATATAATTTTTTTAAATAACCTTAATTTAATTAATAATGTGTATATATATATTTATTTATTACTGGCATTTTTAATTAAAATACCAATTTTTTTTTTTCATTTATGACTCCCTAAAGCTCATGTTGAAGCTCCTGTAAGAGGGTCAATAATCTTAGCGGGGATTATATTAAAATTAGGCGGATATGGAATATTACGTATTCTTTTAGTTATAGAAGAAATTAGTTTAATATATAATTATATTATTATTTCTTTTAGATTAATTGGAGGGACTTTAATTAGTCTTTTATGTTTAAAACAAATTGATATAAAAATATTAGTAGCCTATTCTTCTATTGTTCATATAAGATTAATAATATCTAGATTATTAACTTTAAGAAGATGGGGGTATATTGGGGGAACAATTATAATAATTAGTCATGGAATTTGTTCATCTAGATTATTTTGTTTAGTTAATATAAATTATGAACGTATTCTATCTCGAAGATTATACTTAAATAAAGGAATAATAAATTTAATTCCTTCATTAAGATTATTTTGATTTATTATATGTATTTTTAATATAGCTTCTCCTCCTTCTTTAAATTTATTTAGAGAAATTATAATAATTAATAGATTAATCATATGAAGTCAAATTTTATTATTTGTAATAATAATTATAAGATTTTTTAATGTGGTGTATATAATATTATTTTATAGATCTATTAACCATGGTATTATTTATAAAAGATTAAATAATTTTATTTTTATTTTTTTACGTGAATATTTATTAATCTACTTACATATAATTTCTTTAGTTTATTTAATCATAATTTTTTAAATTAATTAAATTTAAATAGTTTATAACAAAACATTGACTTGTGGGGTCAAAAAAATATCTCATATTTTAAATTATAATTTTTAATTTATATATATTTATATTATTGACTTTTAGATTAAATTTTATACTCTTAAGAGTTATTATGATTTTATAAAAAGAAATAATTTTTATTGAATGAATAATTTTCTCCTTACACTCTTGTGATATTAAATTTATTATATTTATTGATTGAATAATATTAATATTTATTAGAGTCGTAATATTTATTTCATCCATAGTAATAATTTATAGAAAAGAGTATATAATAATAGACTTAAAAAAAAAATATTTTATTATAATTTTAATAATATTTGTCATTTCAATAATTTTAATAATTATTAGCCCAAACATTATTAGTATTATTTTAGGGTGAGATGGATTAGGATTAATTTCTTATTGTTTAATTATTTATTATCAGAACATATATTCTTATAATTCTGGTATATTAACTTTATTAATTAATCGAATTGGAGATGTAATATTATTAATAATAATTTTTATAATATTAAATTTAGGGAGATGAAATTTATTATTTTATAGATTTAATAATAAAATATTTATTATAATATTTTTAATTATATTAATAACAAAAAGGGCTCAAGTGCCTTTTTCTATATGATTACCTGCAGCAATAGCTGCCCCCACCCCTGTTTCTTCATTGGTTCATTCTTCTACTTTAGTGACTGCAGGAATTTTTTTACTAATACGATTTAATAAAATTTTTTTATTAAATTCTATATCTATTATTATTATATTTTTTGGATTAATAACAATATTAATTGCTAGAATTAATGCTTTAATAGAATTTGATTTTAAAAAAATTATTGCTTTTTCTACTCTTAGACAATTAGGGTTAATAATATTAATGTTATCTTTAGGTATAACAAATTATGTATTTTTTCATTTAATTTCACATGCCATATTTAAATCATTATTATTTTTATGTTCAGGGGTAATAATTCATTATATAAATAGAATACAAGATATTCGATATATGGGTAATTTAATTAATGAAACTCCCTTAGTAGTATTATATTTTAATTTTTCTAACCTTTCTTTATGTGGATTTCCTTTTTTATCTGGGTTTTATTCTAAAGATTTATTGTATGAAATAATATTAATTTCAAATTTAAATAAACTTACCTATTATATATTATATTTATGTATTATATTAACTATAATATATAGAATTCGCCTAACATATTATTTAATTTTTAATTTAAATATATTTAATTCATTAAGAATAAAGTTTGATTCTTTTTTAATAAATACTTCCATATGTTTATTGTTTTATATAAGAATTATTTTTGGTAGAATAATTAATTGATTATTGTTTTCATCTTTAATATTATCAATTATTGATTTAAACATTAAGTTTAATTTATATTTAATGATATTATTAAGAAGGAGGATAATACTCATTATGAAAATTATTTATATTGACTATAAATTATTTTTTTATAATTTAATTAATCTATTAAGGATATTTTTATATTTACTAAAAATTTCTTTATATAATAATTTTAATTTATTAAAATTTAGACAATTATTAATAAATATTAATGATTTAAGATGGAATGAATATTACGGTAGATTTATAATAAAATTTATTTTAAATAAAATTAATTTAATAACTTTTTCTCTATATATTAATAAGTTTATGTTAATAATTTTAATATTTATTTATTTTATTATAGGAATCTATTTATTTTTATATTTATATAGTTTAAATAAAACATTATAATTTCATTATAAAAAAAATTTATAAAATTTATAAATAAAGTGTATCATTAAATTATTATTGAGGGAATATTATTAATTAATTATTATTTAAAGAACAAAATTCATTTTAATATCTTCAATATTATGTTTTATTTAAACTATATAAATATAAAAATGTTATATATATTATTCTATTTTAAATTAAATATAATATTACAATTAAGAAATAAAAATGATTTTAATCATTTAATAATTAAGTTAGAAGCTTATTATTTTTATAATTATTTCGTAATATTTTAATTAGAATGTTATATTCAATTTAATTATTAACAATAATTTACCTCTTTTTTGGTTTCAATTAATTGAATAAATTAATTAAATAATCATAAATTTAAGTCGAAATTAAATACTAAAAATTAGCTTCATTCAAAGGTAAATTTTATTTAAATAATTTTTAAATGCAATTTAAATGTTATTTTTTAACTATTACCCAATTTATTAAATTTATAATAAATTAAACTCATTTTAATGACCCTATCTTTCATTCATAATATAGTCCTAAAATTAAAATAATTATAATTATAATAAAAATATTCTTATATAAAAAAAATTTTTTATTAATTAAAGATTTAATAATTGGAAAAATTAAAGAAATTTCTACATCAAAAATTAAAAAAATAACTCTAATTAAAAAAAAATGTATAGAAAAAGGTAAACGAAAAATTGATATAGGATCGAATCCACATTCAAAAGAAGATAGTTTCCTTCGAATTTTATGTATTTTTTTCCTTAATAAAATATTTAATAATATTAAAATTATACCAATCATAATTAATAAGACATTAATAAAAATTAAATATATAATTTTTTATATTAGATTTATTAACTAATTCTTTTTATTGGAAATAAAATATAATATATTATATACTATATAAAATTAATAATTTCATCAATAAATTATTGTAAAAACAATAATTCAAATAGTGTCTACAAAATGTCAATATCAAGCTGCCGCCTCAAACCCAAAATGATGATAAGAAGAAAATTGTCTATATAATATACGAATAAATATAATTAATAAAAAAATTCCTCCAATAATTACATGAAATCCATGAAATCCTGTTGTTATAAAAAATATTGACCCATAAATAGAATCTCTTATACAAAAAGAAGATTGATTATACTCATATACTTGAATTAAAGAAAATCTTACACCTAGCCTAATAGTAATTAATATTCCAATCCTACTTTTTAATTTATTATTAAATAATATTGAATGATGAGACCATGTAATCCTAAATCCTGAAGATATTAAAATTACTGTATTTAAAAAAGGAATTTCATAAGGATTAAATTGTAAAATATTTTTTGGGGGCCAAATATTACCAATTTCAATATTTGGGGATAAAGCTGAGTGGAAATAAGCTCAAAATAAAGAAATAAAAAATAGTAACTCAGAAATAATAAATAATACTATTCCTAACCTTAATATTTTATAAATTTTTATATTATGAAGTCCTTGAAAAGTCCTTTCTCGAAGGATATCTCGTCATCATTGTAAAGAACATATAATAACTATATAAAACCCTAAAATAAATAATAATAATATTGAGTAATTAAATAATTTTAATCTCCCAATTATTATAATAAATAATCTTAAAGAAGTTAATAATGGTCAGGGGCTAATTGAAACTAAATGATAAGGATGATTATAAAAATATATTTTCATAAAAATTAATTAGTTTCAGAAGAGTATAAAGAACTTAAAATAGAAAATACATAAGCTTGAATAAAAGATACAGCAATTTCTAAAATTACTAATAAAGACTGAATTAAAATTATTAGTATAATTAATCTTATTCTTAAAATATTTCTTGATTGTCTAATTAAAGTTATTAGTAAATGACCTGCAATAATATTTGCAGATAATCGAATTGCTAAAGTTAAAGGTCGAATTATATTTCTAATTGATTCAATTATTACTATAAAAGGTATTAAAATATATGGAGTTCCTTGAGGAGTTAAGTGAATAAATATATGAAATGAATTTTTAATTCATCCAAATATTATATATCTTATTCATAAATTAATTGATACCCCTAAAGAAACAACTATATGTCTAGTTGAGTTAAAAATATAAGGAAATAAACTAATAAAATTATTTAATACAATAAAAATAAATAAAGACTTAAATAATAATAAATTGTAAAAATTAATTTCTTTCCTTAAAGAAATTTTTATCTCTTTAATAATAAATTTTGAAAATTTATTAATTAAAATTAAATATTTTGATGGAACAAACCAAAATAAATTAGGTAAAAAAAAAAAAAAATAAAATATTCTAATTCAATTAAAAGAAAAATAAAATCTTGTTGAGGGATCAAAAATAGAAAATAAATTTACTATCATTTAAAATTAAATTTATTAAAATAAATATTTTTATTTGTCAATCTTTTTTTTTCTTTCACTAAAAAAAAATATAAACTATTATTTATTATAATAAATAAAAAAAATGAGTAAAAAAAAAGAAATAACCAGTTTATAGGTTTTATTTGAGGAATTAAAAAATATTAAATTGATTAATAATTTTAATTTGACATTTTAATGTTATAAATTAACTAATTTTTTTTATTAAGAGTAATATTTAAATTTTTTTTTTACTATAAATGATTTAAAAGATCATTACTTTAATTTAAGATACTTAATAAAATAATCATATTATTAATTCAATTTAAAAATATTCTTATTTTTGTAGACTCAATAACAATAGGTATAAATCTATGATTTGCCCCACAAATTTCTGAACATTGACCAAAAAAAATTCCAGGTCGAATTATAAATAAATTTAATTGATTAATTCGCCCTGGGATTCCATCAACTTTAATTCCCATAGAAGGAATAGTAAATGAATGAATTACATCATCTGATCTAATTAATAATCGAATTTGTAAGTTTATAGGGAGAATTAACCGATTATCAACATCTAATAATCGAAAAATATTTATTTTATCTCAATCATTTAATATAAAAGATTCAAACCTAACATTTTTAAAGTCAGAAATTTCATACCTTCAATATCATTGATGTCCAATTCTTTTAACAGATAATATAGGAGAATAAATTTCATCAGTTAAATATAAAATTTTTAATGAAGGGATTGATATTATAATTAATACATAAACTGGTAAAATTGTTCAAATAAATTCAATTATTTGATTTTGAAGTCTTATATTAATTAATTTATTAGATGAAATTTTTATTAATAAATAACTAATAGTTAATATAATTAATAAGTTAATTATTAAAGAATAATCATGAAATTGAATTATTCAATCTATTATGGGAGAGGCAGCATCTTGTAAATTTAAATTTAATCATGTATTTATATTTAATAATTATTATTTTAATATAAATAATTTAATGTATAATTTTTGTAATTTCATTAAAAGAATGAGTTAAAGGGGGTGTATTATGTCTTCATTCAATAGAAGAATTTAAATAATTTTTATATAAAACTAATCGATATGAAATAAACCTTTCTCAAACTAAATAAATTAAAATAAAAACTCTAATTAAAGATATTAATGAACCAATTGAAGAAATAATATTTCATATAAGATAAGTATCAGGGTAATCAGAATATCGACGAGGTATCCCTATTAATCCTAAAAAATGTTGAGGAAAAAAAGTTAAATTTACTCCAATAAATATTAAATAAAATTGAACTTTTAATCATATTTTATTTAATGTTAATCCTGTAATTAAAGGGTATCAGTGAATGAACCCCCCAATGATAGTAAAAACAGCCCCCATAGATAATACATAATGAAAGTGAGCCACAACATAATATGTATCATGTATAATAATATCAATTGAAGAATTAGCTAGAGTTACCCCTGTTATACCTCCAATTGAAAATAAAAAAATAAATCCTAAGGCCCATATAATTGATAAATTAAAGTTTATTTTTGTTCCATATATAGTAGCTAATCATCTAAAAATCTTAATACCTGTGGGAATAGCAATAATTATTGTTACAGAAGTATAATAAGCACGAGTGTCAATATCTATCCCAACAGTAAACATATGATGTCCTCATACAATAAACCCTAATATTCCAATAGAATTTATAGCATATATTATCCCTAATGACCCAAATGTATTTTTTTTTCCACACTCTATATAAATTATATGAGAAATTATTCCAAATCCAGGTAAAATTAAAATATAAACTTCAGGATGACCAAAAAATCAAAATAAATGTTGGTATAATACAGGATCTCCCCCCCCCATAGGATCAAAAAATGATGTATTTATATTACGATCAAATAATAATATAGTAATTGCTCCAGCTAAAACAGGGAGAGATAATAATAATAAAATAGTTGTTAAAAAAATAGATCAAACAAATAATGGAATTTTATCTATTGATATTAAATAGGGGCGTATATTTAAAATTGTAGTAATAAAATTAATTGATCCTAAAATAGAAGAAATTCCCCTTAAGTGTAAAGAGTAAATTGTTAAATCTACTGAAATTCCAGAATGTCTTAAATTTGAAGAAAGAGGAGGATAAACTGTTCATCCTGTCCCTGCTCCTTGATCAATAAATATTCTAGATATTAATAAAAATAATGCAGGGATTAATAATCAATATCTTATATTGTTTAATCGTGGAAATGCTATGTCCGGAGCAATTAATATTAAAGGAATTAAATAATTACCAAATCCTCCAACTATAATTGGTATTACTATAAAAAAAATTATAATAAAAGCATGAGCAGTTACAACAGAGTTATATAATTGGTCATTTCCAATTAATTGTGATGGCGTCCCTAATTCTATTCGAATAATTATACTTAAACTAGACCCAATTATTCCAGATCAAATACCAAATATAAAATATAACATTCCAATATCTTTGTGATTAGTAGAATATAATCATTTTAAAAATGTTTTATTCATTAATTTAAAATTTTAATAATAATATTTTTATTTCAATGTAAATGAAAAGTTTTTTATAAACTAAAAATTTTAAATAAAAACAATAAAATATAATAAGTAATATGTCTGATTTAAGTAATAAATTGTAAATTTATTTAAAAATAATAATAATTATTTTATTACTAATAATCTTAAATTTTAATTTATTAATCTTTATTTCTTTATTAATAATAAGAATTTTAATAGGAATAAATTCTAATTCATTAATGTTTTTTTGAATTAGAATTGAAATTAATATAATATCATTTATTCCAATACTTTTATTTTTAAATAAAAATTTTAATGACACTTCAATTAAATATTTTTTAATTCAAAGACTCAGATCTTCTTTAATATTATTTTTTATATTAAATTTAAATAATAAATTTATTAATTTTTTAATATTTTTAATAATTCTATCATTATTTATGAAAGTAGGATTTTTCCCTTTTAATTTTTGATATTTAAATATATTAAATAATATTTCTTGAATTAATTGTCTATTATTAATATCAGTTCAAAAACTATTACCCTTATCTATAATAAGATATTTATTTAAACTTATTAATTTAAATAATTATTATATAAAAAATAATAATTTTATTTTAATAAAATTTTTAATATATTTATTAATTATTATAAATTCAATTATAAGAATTAATATAATTTATTCATTAAACTCAATTAAATTAATTATAGGGATATCTTCAATTAATCATATAAGATGATTAATATTATTACTATTAATCAATAAAAAAATTTTTTATTTATATTTTATAATTTATACATTAATTTTAATTAATTTAATTGTATTATTAAATTTTAATAAAATTAAATATTTAAATAACTTAATCATATTAAATAATATAAAATATACATTAAAATTTATTTTATTATTCTTAATAATAATAATAATAAGATTGCCTCCTTTAATAAGATTTTTTTTAAAAAGATTTAGTGTTTACTACTTTATTAATTATAATTTAATATTTATTTCTTATTTTCTATTATTATTAAGTATGATAATATTTTTTTATTATTTAAAATTATTTTACAGGTCCCTTATTTTTTTTAATAATAATATAATAATTAATATAAAAAATAATAAATTATCGTATCCTATAAAAATAAAAATATTATTTATTAATACCACATTAATTATAATTTTTTATTGAAGTTATATTTTATATTTGAGTGTTATTGCACTAAAATTTTTGAAATTTTAAGTAATAAATATATTTTTATTAAATATAAAAAAAGAATAAATCTTATATTTAGATTATGAAACTAATAGTTTAATTTAACTTATTTTTATTATTAAATTTATCATAATTTTAAGTTTAATTAAACTATTAACCTTCAAAGTTAAAATTATAATAAATTTATTATAAATTATAAAATACATTAATAATCTAATATGACAGAATAGTGTAATGAATTTAAATTTCATAAATAAAATTTAATTAAAATTTTTATTAGAATTTTATATTAATTAAATGATATGCCTGAATAAAGGGATTATTATGATATAATAAATTATGTAATTTTAAAGATTACTATCATTAATAAATTTTATTATGGCAGAATAGTGTATTAATTTTAGAAATTAAATATATATAAAAATTTATATTAATAAATTCTAAAATAAGTATTTATTTACAATAATTAAATATTAAATTAATTAAAACAAATCATTAGAAATTTATATATTAATTAACTCTTATTATTTTAATAATTTTATTATAAACCTATTAATAATTTTAATAATCTTATTAAGATTAGCATTTTTAACTTTATTGGAACAAAAATTATTAGGATATATTCAAATTCGTAAGGGACCAAATAAAGTTGCATATATAGGAATTTTACAGCCTTTTGCGGATGCTATTAAACTTTTTACAAAAGAAATATTTTTAATTAAAAATTTAAATTATATATTTTATATTATATCCCCAATTTTAAGAATCATGCTTATACTAATAATATGATTAATTATCCCTAATTATTTTAATTTATATTATTTAAATTTAAATTTATTATTATTATTGTGCTTTTTAAGAATGGGGGTTTACATGATAATAATTAGAGGATGGTCCTCTAATTCAACATATTCTATATTAGGGTCCATCCGATCTATCGCTCAAACAATTTCTTATGAAGTTAGAATAATTTTAATTATATTAAGGAATTTATTACTTATTGAAAGATTAAATTTAATTAATTTAATTAATTATCAATTTTATCTAAGTTTTATTTCATATTTATACCCTCTAATATTAATATTTTTAATTAGTATCGTAGCAGAATTAAATCGGACTCCATTTGATTTAGCAGAGGGAGAGTCTGAATTAGTCTCAGGGTTTAATACAGAATATATAAGAGGAGGATTTGCTATAATTTTTATAGCTGAATATGGAATAATTATACTAATAAGATTATTATTTGTAATATTTTATTTAGGGAACTTTAATATAAAATTTATATTTTATATTAAAACTATATTTATAATAAATATTATTATTATTTTTCGTGGGAGATTCCCTCGGTATCGGTATGATAAATTAATAATATTAATTTGAAAAAGATTTTTACCTATTATTTTAAATATTATAATTTATATGTACATAATTAAATGAATAATTAATTTAAAATATTTTTAATAAGTTTAATAGTTTATAAAAACCTTAAATTGCAAATTTAAAATATTAAAATTTTTAATTAAACTT